AAACAAAGAACAAAGTTTTTCGATCACTTACTTCGCTCGCCCTTTTTTGATCGGTTTTTTTAATGCAAATAGATTCAATCTAGTAATTTCTTTTAGATTAATTCTTAGGTCTTCTTTGACCTGTGAAAGACCTCCTTTGTTGAAATGCTCTGCTCCCAAAATTCCTAAAATAAAAGGAAAAAAACTTTCCGCTTTCCTAAACTAAGGACGGGAAGGAAGAAGGCGAGCATATCTTCTAAATTAATCATACTCAACTTAGCCCTTCCTGGGGTGGGATATTGTCTGTCCCGATAAATAGCTAATTCCAGCAGTAATAAATAGGAATAAATAAAATAAAGTATTGATATAATTGGAATTGCAGAAGCAAATACCCATTTAACTAAAAAAAGAAAAAAGTATCTAATCGAAAGAGCTTATTTTATTTGTTAGGATTAAACAAAAGGGTTCGCAAATAAAAGCGCTAGTGCCACAACTAGTCCATAAATTGTTAAAGCTTCCATAAAAGCTAGACTAAGCAATAAAGTACCTCGTATTTTACCTTCTGCTTCTGGCTGTCTCGCAATACCTTCTACAGCTTGTCCTGCAGCAGTACCTTGACCAACTCCAGGCCCAATAGAAGCAAGCCCTACGGCCAATCCAGCAGCAATAACAGAAGCAGCAGCAATTAGTGGATTCATGGTGAGTTCCTCGTGTCAAAAAAAAAAAATGGTTAAGGATACAATCAACCAAGAAATTCTTACTTCTAAGCTCTATTGGGGAGAAGTATACTTCATAAGCTCTATCTATATTGGAGAGAAGTAACTAAAAAAGTACAAATTGAAATTAGAATTTCAATTGTCCGAACTACATAGAACGGAATTCCATATCTCGGATTAGATAATGAATCTAACCTAGGAATATATAATACCCTATATACATCTTTTTCTTCTATTTTGTTTGCGTATTTTTCTATTGAATCGGATTCTAAAATAATTGCTTAACGCGGAAAACCGCACAAAAGATGACTCCACCCCACTTCTAGACATTAAGGATATCTTCTAGACATTAAGGATATATAGTATAGATCTAGTCTGACTCCACCCTCCCTCCTTACTATACTTTGACAATTCCATAATATAGTCTATTTTCTCTCCTACAACTCTAGGTTGTATATTCATACGCATTTCTAACTATTCTATTTTTTTTGCAACCAAGCGCATTATCTGGAACCATGCATGAATTGAGCTAAGCTGAAAAAACAAAAATACTATTTCCAAAACTAGTCAATTCAATGATGCCCCTCCATGGATTCACCTATATAGGCTGCGGCTAATGTTGCAAAAATAAGAGCTTGAATACCGCTTGTAAATAATCCAAGAAACATGACAGGTATAGGGACTACTAAGGGGACTAAAGAAACAAGAACAACAACGACTAATTCATCCGCTAATATATTCCCGAAAAGTCGAAAGCTAAGCGATAATGGTTTTGTGAAATCCTCTAGGATGTTAATTGGTAAAAGGATTGGGGTTGGTTTAATATATTTCTCGAAATAGCTCAATCCTTTTTTGCTAAGACCCGCATAAAAATATGCTGCTGACGTGAGTAAAGCTAAAGCAACAGTAGTATTTATATCATTCGTGGGCGCTGCTAATTCCCCATGAGGTAACTCTATAATTTTCCAAGGTAAAAGAGCACCCGACCAATTCGAAACAAAAATAAAAAGGAACATAGTTCCAATAAAGGGAACCCAGGGACCATATTCTTCTCCAATCTGAGTTTTGCTCAAGTCTCGAATAAACTCAAGGACATATTCAAAGAAATTCTGACCGTCGGTCGGGATGGTTTGTGGATTCCGAACAGCTATGACAACTGAACCTAACAAGATAGTAATTACGACCCAAGAAGTGATGAGTACTTGGGCATGAATTTGGAAACCTCCTATTTGCCAATAGAAGTGTTGGCCTACTTCTACACCCGATATATCGTATAACCCCTTGAGTGTTTTAATGGAACAAGGTATAATATTCATATTGTCCTCTGATAAAAATTGAACTTCAAAAAAGGAATTCTTTTGATTCAACCATCTCTTTCTCAACTCAGCAACTTGAAGTATTAATCTTATATTTAGGATACCAAGAAAGCACATCAGATCATAATATATATCAATACCCTCTAATATATATCAATATTCCCCTTCTTTTTTCTATGCAAAACAAAAAAGAATAGTAAGTGATTCCATAAATCTACGCAGTTGCCCAAGAATTCACTATTCTTCTTAATCAATGATTTCTTATATAGAGAGAACGGCCTTCACAAATAGCAAATACTAATTTGTTAAGAATCAATCGAATTGAAGTCATAGTGTCATCGTTGGCTGGAATCGATATATTCGCGAGATCCGGGTCGCAATTTGTATCGACTAAAGAAATAGTAGGAATCCCCAAAATGGCACATTCCCGAAGAGCTATATACTCTTTTTGCTGATCAAGGACGATCACAATGTCTGGCAATCTCGTCATATATTTGATCCCGCCGAGATATCTTTGCAAGGTGGATAATTTTCTCTTCAAGATTGCCACATCTCTTTTTGGGAGATGTTGGAATTTTCCCATTTTTTCTTCTGCTCTTAAATCTCTAAATTGAGAAAGTCTAGTTTTCGTAATCGACCAATTAGTTAACATACCACTGAACCACTTTTTATTAACATAATGACAACGAGCCCTTATTGCAGCTGATGCTACTAAATCCGTTGCTCTTTTTTTTGTGCCAACAATTAAGAAACTTTTTCCCTGACTTGCTGCATCAAAAACTAAATCACAACCTTCTGATAAAAAACGAGCCGTTCTAGCGAGATTTATAATATGAGTACCTTTACGCTTTGCCGAAATGTAAGGGGCCATTTTAGGATTCCATTTCTTAATACCATGACCAAAATGAACTCCTGCTTCTATCATCTCTTTCAAATTGATGTTCCAATATCTTCTTGTCATTTTTTCCACACTTCCTTTTGATTTTTTCTTTTTTTTTTCATCCTACCATTCCATTACGGAATTTTATTCTTTTTGAAGATTAAGAAAGATCCGAAATAGCTTGAAATAAATAATAATTGTTCCGAAGGAACCTTCCCTTCTACTCTACTGAGAGTTGGCCATTGATACATTGTATAAACATAACCTTAAATGTATTAACCGACTTCTTTATACTTATTTTTAAATTTTAAATAAAAATAGAAAATTTGACCTCTTAGTGTTCTAAGTTCAAAAGTCTAGTAAAGTAAAAAAATCTGCTTTATGTACCCTTAAATCGTATAAATGGGGGTAAATGGGGGTTCTGATGTCTCATAGAAATTGTTTGTTACGTCAGAATCTGAAGAAACTAATTCTGTATGGAGAAACAAAAAATCTCTCATTTCCGACGCGAATAGATTTTGTTTTTGAATTTCGAAATAAAGGTTCTTGTCTTGTGGGGAACGATGCACAAATTTTAGGAATCCGGTACCAACAGGTATAATCCCCCCCAGAACTACGTTTTCTTTCAACCCTTTCAACCAATCAATGCGACCTCGTAGGGCAGCTTTTGCTAAAACTCGAGCAGTTTCTTGAAAACTTGCTTCAGATATGAAACTTTGGGTATTCAGGGAAGCCCTTGTTATTCCCAATAAGATTGCCCGATAATAGATCGATTCATCCAAAGCTCGCCCTGCTCGTTCCGCTCGCAATAGTCCGATTAATTCCCCAGGTGAAAAAACATTAGACATTCCATCTTCGGAAACCCGCACTTTTGATGTTACTTGGCGTATAATAATTTCTATATGTCTATTATGAATTTGTACCCCTTGGGATCGATAAACCTTTTGGATTTTATTAACCAAAGAGATACGACTTTGAGCTATGGTTAGCTCAGCTCCAATCAAGAATCCCCAGGGGACCCCAAGAATTCTTGGTATACGCTCATTCCAATCCTCAATTCTCCTTTCGAGATTCGGGGATAATGAATCAATTGAACGCGCTTCAAAGATTTGTTCCACTTTTGGAAGACCTTGCGTTATGTCACTAGATCTCGATTTTTCATATATAAACGTAACTAACCTATCCCCCTTGTAAAGGATTTCTCCATAATGACCATTAACAGTTGCTCCTGTAGTGGCCAAATAAGGTTTAGCTGCTCTTATAACAAAGGAATCCATATTAACAATGAAAATTTGACCAGATTTTTTTATGTGCGATTTAAATAGACATACATTTTCAAAAATAAATTGTCCAAGGTGAATTATTGCTGATGTCTCTTCCCAAGAATCATGATGGACAAAGCGACAATTCAAAAGTAATGGATCCAACATTATGTTACTATCGAAATTCGAAATCCTTTGATTTTCATCTATTAAAGAGTATTTTAGTCCTTGAAGTACGTGGAAGGTTTGTTTCAAATTGGCAAGGAACAAATATTTTTTTAACAGGATCTTATTATACGTTAGTAAATAGTAAGATGAATCAAAATTCGATATACTAGGTACAATAACGCCTAAGGGTCCAAAAATTTCTTGAATAGGAATTCTAGGATTTAATTCTTTTATCGCATTGGGATGTTTTAAATTCTTGAATAAACCAATTCGAGAACAGTTGGATGCCGACAAAATCATCAAAGGTTGGTATTCTTTATTTCGATTCAACAATGTGCCAATAGCTTCTTGATGTTGGCTAAGTGATTCAATCTTCGCCTTGGAATAAAAGGAATTGATATTGGTGCGATCTAACCTATTACGGGGAATCGGTCCTGCACTTGTCCTATCATACCTTTTTCGTGTATATGAAATAGTAGACTTGACTAACTCAATTCTTAGGAAATCGCGAATAAGGTCATTTGCTCTTACCTCAACAAGGGAAGCACCAGCTTTCTCTTTTTCTTCTTGTTCCCAATTCACTACTAAGCAAGTTCTAACAAATTGACTATTTGTGTGATAAATTCTTTGAGTTAACTTGCTATTTTCATGAGAAATAAAATTGACAAGTCGAAGTTGGAGATTATCTTCTTCTTGCAAGAGATCCTGTGGGAAAAGTGTTGCTAAATTTCTCCCTTCGTCCATTTCATATGCGACTGCAGGGCGAACGAAAACAAAATACTTTTCCTTGCTCTTGAGAATTTTTTTTCGTTGAACATAGACCCAATTTTTCCTTTTTTTTGATTCCTTAGAATATTTTTTTTTTCTTTCTGGTGGTATCAAACAGCCACCTAATACCTTATCTGCTTCTTCAGGAAAATGAATATCTCCGGAAAATATTTTGAGTTCTGTATGGCTTTTTTTTCTCCTCACTCGGACCAGTCCGCCTAGTCGACTTCTTGTATTTTTTGTGAGTTGTGTATTCACTCCAATAATACTATTGTCAAGTACCTTTAGGTATGAAGATCTCGGCAAGATATGCAGTTCTTGAAGAATGAAAAAAAACCGATCCACTTCTTTTTGGTATTTTAGACTAAATTCTTTTGTTCCTCGATGCTCAATCAAACCCTCTTTTTTTAAGATAGAATCTTCCTCTGGACTATCGTATTCGTCCTCGGACTCTTCTTCTAAGTCTTCCTCTAAAGTCCCATATTTGTCCTCTGAGCTTTCCCCGGGGTTCCCATATTCGTCTTCTGAGTCTTCCTCTAGAGTTCCATATTCGCCCTCTCGGGTCCTATATTTGCTCTCTGGGCTTCCATATTCGTCTTCTGAGTCTTTCTCTAAAGTCCTATATTCGTTCTCTGGGTTCCCATATTCGTTCTCTGGGCTCCCATATTCGTCTTCTAGGGTTTCATATTCGTATTCGCCCTCTCGGGTCCTATATTCGTCTTCTAGGGTCTCATATTCGTCTTCTAAGTCTTCCTCTCGAGTCCTATATTCTTCCTCTAGGGTCCTATATCTAAATTTAACAATTCCCGAACCCTTTTTATCTTTTCTGTATTGTGGATCGTCAAAATAAGCAAAAATAGTATTTCTACGTAAAACACCCATAAAGGGTATTTCAATCGAAATCCCCAAACAGGATATTAGTTCTTTCTCTTGTTCTTGATGGTATTGTAATGGAATGACGAACCTATTTCTTCGCTTTTTTGCCAACAAATCCGAATTATCTTGAAAAATAGAAGGATAGATCAAATTCCAATGGCCATTGGCCACGATTCGACCCGACCTTGAATAATCAAAAATTTCCCTATCTTTTTTACCATAAGTATTCATTTGATCTTGATCCTTGTGGAGTGAAAAAGACGCTATACTGGATCTGCATATACTTACTGACAATATCCATAAATGGCTTGTTTTTGGTAATCGACGAAGATTACCATATTGATATTCGGGCGCATGGTAAACATCAGTACTCCAGTGCATTTCGCCGTCTGATTCGGAATAAATATGCTTTTGTACCCTTTCTTTAAAATGTAAAGTGGACGTTCCGGCACGAATCTCCGCAATTACTTGTTCGGATTTTACATATTGATCATTTTGCACTAGAATCAAGCTTTTTGAGGGAATACTCACACTATATAGAATATCCTGACTCTGAATAGTTACATGCAAGTCTAGATAACATAGAAAAGCAGGCTGTCCATGGCGGGTACGTGTGGGGTGAACCAAATTTTCAGTGAATTGGATTTTTCCATTCGAAGGGGATCGTACAAGGTCGGCAGTACCCCCTGTGAATACTCCGCCAGTATGAAAAGTTCTTAATGTTAGTTGAGTCCCGGGCTCCCCAATTGATTGACCCGCAATAATACCTACGGCTTCTCCCAATTCTACGAGATCACTATGAGTAGGACTCCGGCCATAACATAATTGACAGATCCAAGAAGTGCTTCGGCAGGTAAAGGGGGTTCTAATATATATTGGTTGTGCTCGAAATGGTTGTGCTCGAAAGGCAGTTATGAATCGATTCACTAATCCAATTCCGATATCTTGATTTCGAGCGGCAATGCATCGTGAACCGATATATATATCGTCTGCTAATACACGACCAATTAGTGTTTGGGCAAAAAGTTTTTCCGTCATCCCATTTTGAGGACTCACAGAAATACCTCGGATAGTACCACAATCTCTTCTACGCACAAGAATATGTTGAACTACTTCAACAAGTCGACGTGTAAGATATCCAGCATCTGCTGTTCGTACAGCAGTATCTACAACCCCTTTGCGGGCTCCATAGCAGGAAATTATATATTCTGTCAAAGAAAGCCCCTCGCGTAAATTGCTTTGAATAGGTAAATCAATCATTTGTCCTTGAGGGTCTGCCATTAATCCTCTCATACCTACTAATTGGTGTACCTGAGATGCATTTCCTCTGGCTCCTGAAAAAGACATTAGATAGACTGGATTAGAAGGATCCGTTATCCGAAAATTCGAATTCATTTCTTGTTTCAAATATTCACTTGTCGCATACCATATCTCAACGGATTGGCGTAATTTTTCTACCGCGTGTATAGCCCCATAATAATAGTGTTTCTCCAAAAGAAAACTTTGTTGCTCTGCGTCTTGTACTAACCATCCCTTAGAGGGTATTGTTAAAAGATCCTCGATTCCTAACGAAATCGATGTAGTAGTGGCTTGATGGAAGCCCAGAGTCTTTAGTTGATCCAGTATATGGGATGTATATCCCATTCCGAAATGATCTATTAATCTGCTAATAAGTCGTTTCATACCAGTTCCGTCTATCTCTTTATTATGAAAGACCAGATTGGCCCGTTCCGCCATACATAAGTACCCCCTTTTCGGCTGAGTAGGATTCGACAATTGCTGAGTAGGATTCGACAATGGGCCTGAGTCAGTGATTCGAAAATTTAATTAACTTCATTTCCTTAATCTCAATCTGGATTCGCGTGGCAAAAATGATGATACTACGGAAATCGGAATGCCCCCCAAAAGGGGAGGGGCATCACCGAATCTAACTTCCTTGTTTAGATAATGTATGAATAGGCCTGACTAAATCCTTGTATGGCTTCCTCTATTTCTCTATAAAAAGAAATATGACCGAGAGTGGTTCGAATGTATATAGAACGAATTTCTTTTTTTCTATTTCCCACTATTAGATAGTGGGCATAAATCTCATGATAAGTCCCCAAAGATTCATATTGAACTTCAATTGGAACTTCTCTTGACCCAATGACGCGTTGATCCAGTTTCCATCGTAGCCACAAGGGACTCTCTAAACTGATTAGTTTCTGTCTATAAGCTCCCAGTGCATCATAAGAACTAGAAAAGTGGGGTTCTTTATCTTTCGTATACTTAGAATTATTATTATTGTAATTTACTTTTTGATTTGGATAGTTTTCGAAACTATTATATCTATTTGCACAAATACCTCGACGGTTTCCAATCGTTAATAGATAAAGCCCGATAAGCATGTCTTGGGTTGGTACGCAAATAGGATCTCCAATAGCGGGAGATAAGAGATTCATATGAGAAAACATAAGTAAACGGGCTTCCGCCTGAGCTTCCAAGGATAAAGGTAGATGAACAGCCATTTGATCCCCATCAAAGTCCGCATTGAAACCCTTACACACTAATGGGTGTAAAGAAATAGTACGCCCCTCTACTAAAGTGGGTTGAAAGGCCTGTATGCCTAATCTATGCAGGGTAGGTGCTCTATTTAATAGTACAGGATGTCCCCGCATAACTTCTTGAAGTATTTCCCATACAATGGGTTCCTTTTCCCAAATTTTCCTTTTAGCAATCCTGACATTAGAAGTAGCGCGTTTCGTGATTAAATCGCGAATTACAAATAGCTGAAAAAGCTTTATTGCTATCTCTAGAGGTAATCCACATTGATGTAATGAAAGCGAAGGACCCACAACAATGACAGAACGCCCCGAGTAATCGACCCGTTTCCCAAGCAGAGTCTCGCGAAACCTTCCCTCTTTACCTTCAATTACATCTGAAAGTGATTTGTATACTTTATTGTGACCATCCCTTATCGGTTGCCCCCGGGACCCACTATCAAGAAGTGTATCCACGGCTTCTTGTACCAATTTTTCCTGGCACATTACTAAATCTGCAGGCGCTAATTCACTTCTTTTTAATAGATAGGCAAGGTTGTTGTTCCGACGGATAACTCTCTTATAAAGTTCATTAATGTCCGAAGTCACTACTTTATCTCCAGACCTATAAACAATGGGTCTCAATTCGGGAGGAAGAACCGGTAATAAGCACAAAACCATCCATTCTGGTTCCACATTTGTTTGAATAAAATGTTTCGCCAATTGCATGCGTCTAATCAAAAAAACTTTTCTTATTCGTCTTTTTCTATCTTCCCATTCATCTCCACTATACCCCTCGTCTTCTAATTCCTTCCATTCGACCAAGGAATTCTCTATAATAATTCGCAAATCCAAATCTGCTAATTGTTCTCTAATAGCACCTGCTCCTGTCGCAATTTCCCGATTTCGAAATGTTGCAAAGCCTGGGGTAGAAAAAAAGGGAGAAATGCTGTGGTTACAGGATGAAATTTCCTCTTCGAATAAACCTCGCAATCGTAAAAAAGTAGGTTTTTTAGTGCTGGGCCTAGCAAAAGAGAAATCACCGTATACTAGGCCCTCCAACTTCTTAAGAGGTTTATCTAAAAGATTCGCGATATAACTAGGAAGACCTTTCAAATACCACACATGAGTCACGGGACATGCGAGTTTGATGTATCCCATTTGATATCTTCGTATCCGAGAATCCACAAATTCTACCCCGCACTTTTGGCAAAATCTCTCGTCTTCGTTTTCAGCTCCGCTCGCTCGAGAATTGCCACAAGCGCAAATTCCGCTTTTTATGGGTCCAAAGATTCTTTCGCAAAACAATCCATCTTTTTCTGGTTTATCGGTTTTATAATGAAAAGTAGAGGGCCTTGTGACTTCGCCAACGACTTCTCCATTAGGTAGGTTTTTGTTAGCCCAAGCCTTTATTTGTTGAGGGGAAACGAGTCCAATTTGAAGTTGTTGATGTTTATATTGGTCAATCATAAAATAGAAATAAGAAAAGAATTTATATTTATTCCGATCAAATCAAACTTCCTCCCTATTAACCTGGAAGTTCTTCTCAGATACAAGGAAATGATTCAGTTCTAGAGCCAAAGATCGTAGTTCTCGAACGAGCACTCGAAAAGATTCTGGAGGATCCTCGTGATTAGGTATTCGTTTTCCCCAGATCGTAGCATTAAGTATTTCTTGGCGAGCTATAAGATGGTCAGATTTATAAGTAAGTATCTCTTGTAAAATATGAGCAACACCAAATCCTTCTAAAGCCCAAACTTCCATTTCTCCTACTCGTTGTCCCCCTTGCTTGGCTCTTCCTCTAACGGGTTGTTGTGTAACAAGTGAGTAGGGCCCAGTAGAACGCCCATGAATTTTCTCATCAACTTGATGAATTAATTTTAAGATATAGGACTTCCCTATTAGAACAGGTTGTTCGAAGGGGTCTCCTGTTCTTCCATCAAATATTCTGCTTTTTCCCGGGTACTCGGGTTCAAATACCCATGGATTTTTTGTTTCTTTACTGGCTTCATATAATTCTGAAAATACAAGTTTTCTTGAAGCCTCTTGCTCATATCTCTCATCAAAGGGTGCTATTCTATAATGTTTCTTTAGCAGATCCCCCGCTAATCCGAGCGAGCTTTCAAATATTTGTCCCACATTCATTCGGGAGGGTACTCCTAAGGGATTGAAGACCATATCAACAGGTGTTCCATCTTGCAAATAGGGCATATCTTGCCTAGGCAAAATTTTGGAAATGATCCCCTTATTCCCATGTCTTCCAGCTACTTTATCCCCAACTTTGATTTCACGTTTCTGTAAAATATATACACGAACCGTTATGTCGAGGGGGTCCCTCTGGATCCATTTCACGTCGATAACGCGCCCTCTTCCACCTATAGGTAATTTGAGAGAAGTTTCTTTTGAAGTGGATACCTCAAGGCCAAATATGGCCCGTAATAATCCAGCTTCCGCGATATACGACGATTCACTCGCTATCTGAGGCGTTAATTTACCTACTAAAATATCACCTGTTTCTACCCAGGATCCCAACCTAACAACTCCATTTCTGTCCAAATTGCGGAGTAAATGTTCTTCTAGATGTGGTATTTCTTTAGTGATTTTTTCAGCAGAGCCTTGGCTTGTCGTATCCGTCTGAATTTCATATTTCCGGATGTGAAAAGAGGTATAAATATCCTCATATACCAAACGTTCGCTAATTAGTACTGCGTCTTCAAAATTGTAACCTTCCCATGGCATATAAGCTACTAATACGTTTTTTCCTAAAGCAAGTTCCCCCCCAACTGTAGCAGCTCCCTCTGCTAAAATTTGTCCTTTTTTAATGGATTTACCCTGTGGAACCCGGGGTTTTTGGTGCATACAAGTATTTTTGTTAGAGCGACGGTGGTTAACTAAAGGAATACTTATAGTCTTCCCACTACTTGATAAAAGGATCTTATGACTATCAGTAGAAACGATCTTTCCCTCGCGTTCGGCTATAATGGAAACCCTCGAATCTAGAGCTGTTTGGCGCTCCAATCCAGTTCCAACAATGCACTTCTCGGACCGAGAAAGGGGAACTGCTTGGCGCTGCATATTAGAACTCATTAAAGCCCGATTCGCATCATTGTGCTCAATAAAAGGAATGAGAGAACCTCCAATAGAAAAATATTGGAAAGGAAAAATACTTCTAACATGAATCTGTTCCCATGCAATAGTCAGGAATTCTTGACGGTATCTAGCTGGAACAACCTGCTCTTCCTGAATACCTTGATTCAAGGACAAAGAATTTCCTGCTGCTATCATATAATATTCATCTCTATTTGGTGATAGATAAACCACCTGTCTCGCTTTTTTTTTTTTTTCTTTCTCAGCAGATATTTCATAAAATGGACTCTCTATGGATCCCCACAAGTGATCAATTCTCGCATGAATTGCTAAGGATCCAGTAAGTCCAACATTGATTCCTTCGGACGTGTCAATTGGACAAATACGCCCATAGTGACTCGGATGAATATCTCGGCTCCGAAAACTTGCAGTTCTCCCGGTCAACCCTCCAGGACCTAAACAACTCACCTTTCGCCCATGAACTGTTTGTGTCAATGGATTCGTTTGATCAAAAACTTGAGATAACGGATATGTACCAAAAAAGGTCTCATAAGTAGTTATTAATAAAATCGAAGTTGAAGTTGGAGTTACCAAAGTTTGGGGAGTCGGTTTCGATTGACGTATGAATACTCTACGAATAGTTTTTTGAACTGCATGTTGTAAACGACCAAGAGCCAGTCCGAATTGATCTTGTAACAGATCCGCAACCGAACGAATACGTTTATTTTTCAAGTGATTCATATCGTCATCGTCAAGTATACCCGTTCCAAATTTCATTCCAATCAAATGATCCGTAGCGGCCAATACATCTCGTGGTAACAAAAATGTATTGTTCTGAGGTATATCAAGATTAAGTCTCCGATTCATATTTCGTCGACCAATCCTTCCTAATTCACATTTTTGTTGAAAAAATTTCTTTTGTAATTCCTCACATAAGGACTCCGAAAATACCAGGTCCCCACCTACACAAGCAAATTGTTGATAAAACTCCAAAATAGCTTTTTCTTTTGACTCAATCCTCTTCTTCTCCTTAGCATTCGGGAAAGACAAAAAAATTTCAGGGTAGGAAACGTTATCCAGAATTTCTCGTAGATTCGAACCCATAGCTGATGATAGAACTAGAATAGATATCTTTTGTTTTCTACTCACGCGAGCCCATATCCTTTCTTTTTTATCAATTGCTAATTCCGATCTTCCTCCCCAATCTGATATTATAGTCCCAGTGTAGATAGAAATTCCCTTATGGTCTAATTCCGAACGGTAGTAAATACCAGGACTTAGCAATATTTGATTGATCACAATTCGGTATATTCCATTTATAATAAAGGTTCCTAAGGAATTCATTATAGGAATGTTTCCAATAGAAATGGTTTGCTTTTGCACATCGAAACCAAAAATTAATCTCGCGGATACATATAATTCGGAAGAATAGGTGAGTGATTCATACACAGCATCCCTTTCTTTTATCGAGGGTTCTAGCAATTGATATCCTTTCGCAAATAATTGAAATGCAATTTCGTGATCTGGGTCTTTAATTGTTGGAAACTTGTCAAGTTCTTCTGCCAAGGCTTGATTAATGAACCTACAAAATCCCTCGAATTGGATCTGACTAAATCCGGGTATTGTGGACATTCCCTCGTTTCCATTCCGGAGCATCTTAATCTTAAGTTTCCTGTTTATCAAAGAAAAATTCCATTATCAGCTCACTCTTCATCAATCCCTATGGATTGATCTAGCAATCATGGAATCTATATTCTGTTTACTGAATCACATGAAATTCTAGGGAACTCCACATACGTATTTCATATATGTATTTCATACATATGAATAGAGACTATTTTGACGAAAGTTCGAGTTTTCCAGAGGAGGGGTACAAATGGAATGAAAATGAATTGATAAAACATTCCTAGAAAAAAATTCTGCTACTTATACTTTCATGATATTCTAATCAGATTGGATGGCAAAGATTTCTCATTTTATCTCCTTTCTATTATTAATGTAATAAAGCCCTAATATAATAAATACACTAGAAAGTTTGACTTTACTTCGATTTAGAATAGCGCGCTTACTTTAATCTCAAAAAATAATTTGAGGGTTCTTTTTTATTTCGGAGTAGTAGAATTGCTAGAAAATTTAGGATTTCCTTGTGAAATTCAAAATAAAGTAAGTCCCTTTTTTAAGTATATGCCAATCTAGTTATCGACCTCTACACATATCCATGCTTTTCTTTTATCGTAATTTCACTTGGATAGGCTAAGATAGTCAGGTTATACTCTATATCAGAGCAAATTTCCCTATTTTTATTCAAGATATTTAATGCTTTGAAAAATTAAAGCACGATTCCCCATAGACATATGTACATAAGGGGGATCTTTGGATAATAATGCTGTTCGGACCTGCAGTTTACCTATACACAGATTAGGCATAAAGCCATAATATTTTATTATGCCATTACAAGGAAGGGGGAGATAATACCTATTTAAGAGTCGTTCACTACTTAACGGTTCCAATTCGTTCTGAATTTTGCAGCCTGTGCCTAGAAATCCACTTTATTCTCCTTTTCCATCTTAATAGAAAGAAACAGAAAGTTTTATTGTATTAGCAGTATCCGTTTTATTTTAAGATAGAAGCTATCGAAGAGAATAATAGAAACAGGATCAAAAAAAGCAGGAATAAATTTTTTGAAAAAGATTGGAAAAAAGTAAGGGAATTATATTCCAAATAAAAAAAAGGGGGTTTTTGTAAGAAAACGTGCACGAATACTTGCTCTTTTCTCGATTTTCGCTCGGATTTTTTGGCGGCATGGCCAAGCGGTAAGGCAGGGGACTGCAAATCCTTTATCCCCAGTTCAAATCTGGGTGCCGCCTGATCAATAAAATACTTAGGTTTATAGTACTGATCGAACTCGCGAAATTAGTACTCCGCATAAGTTTGGGCAAGAGAGTAACCAGGCCTGCCGATACTGTGTTTTTAGAATGCATACCAGACCAGAGCATAGTTCTATCCTCAAACTAGGGTTTGCTTTGGCGTTAGTGGCCAAAAAAAAGGTTACCAATAGGGAAGAAGGGATATTGATTCGATTTGAGAATTTAAAACTACGAGGATAAGATGTCAGAAATCTTGGTATCCAAAGAAAGGTTCCTAAGGTAAGGGGCATTCCTTTTTTTTTTTCAATTTAAGATTTAAGAAGGGGCTCCACGAAGGAATATCAAGACTTCCTAATTATCATACATTATCGTACATCTTATTTTATCTATATACACTTTAAAGTAAGGACTACTTATTCTAGCGAGAATCAGATTAAACAGGCCGATCCTAAGTTAATTTAGGAGTTGTGTTGTGGATAAAGTCTCTTCATTCTTTCATAGAATGATAGAAAGCAGGGCTGTAGGGTTTAGGTCAAAAATAAATATAGGTAAGGTAGGTATCCAAAAAATATTTATTTGTCCATAATTTTATGGTATACTCGGGTGTCCTTTGCTTATAAAAAAAAATAGAGTAACAAAAGGAATAAAAAATCTTCCGATTCCCGCTTCTTCTATTCAGTATTTAGGACATCATTCCCGTACTCTTTTTTAAGTAAAAGGGCTATGCTATGTATCATATTTATACTTAATGCTCTCTAATTCTACTGGAATTCCTATAAGAATAAGAATTTGTTAGGAGTAAATTCCTTGAACTGATTGATCCATAGCTTTAGCGTAGAATCCCTTTTTGACTCTGTACCCTTGATTCCACTATGATTATTGATCAATAGTAGAATAATTCCTTCATAGAAATAGGAGACATAATTTAGATGGATATAGTAAGTCTCGCTTGGGCTGCTTTAATGGTAGTCTTTACATTTTCTCTTTCACTAGTAGTATGGGGGAGGAGTGGACTCTAGGGATACTACTAATTGATTGAATAATCAAATTGTTGTATCAACTCTTTTCTTTAATTGATCGTTTTGCATTAATCATTTTGTCAAACGTTATTCTTTAATCTTTTTTTTTTTAGTTTTGTTTCACTCCGATAATATAATAGAAAGACTCTAAAGTGTCGTAGAAAAAACTATATGTAGTTCTTTCTACCACACTTTAAGATTCCAACCAGATCCTTTCATTTAAGACTTGGATTTTTTTTATTTAATCCCTTTTGCATTTCTTCAATGATTAATTGGAATTCCAATTAATCATTTTGGCTGACTGTTTTTACATAAATAATAAGTAAAAAAGCAGTAGGAATTAGAATGAACAGTGCAGTAGCAATAAATGCGAGAATATTGACTTCCATAACCTCTTTATTTTTTATTTTCACAATAACTCGGGATATAATCCCATGGGGAGGAAAAAGGGGTATCCTGTAAATTCTAGGGTAGAGCTTGCAGTCTGATAATACTGAATCAATTCAATATTATGAATATTGGATCTATCAAATCAATTCATAGTTGAGAGGGGAATACTATAACATAGGAAGACCCTTTATCCATATTAAGACCAAAATGGTTTTTTTTGATTGAATTAGGAATTCCCCCTTTTCTTTTTTAATCCCTTTCTCCTTTTTCTTTTCTATACCTCTAACCCATGATCTTTCTTAATCTTATCCAATTTCCCTTCCTTTTTATTATAGTTATACATACAATTATGTATGTATGTATTATATGACCAACTTTCTATGGGTCACATGGGCATCCAAATAAGCAGTAGAACTGACATGGGGAAAAGAGATCTTAAATAATAAGGGAATACTATTTATGTATGGATTCCGGTAAAATACCGGTATTCTATATTCTATATCATATGTGTGTCTTTCTTTATCGATCGGGAGTAGTGAAAAAAAAATTCCTATACGCTTCCCCTCCCTCTTTAATGAGAGATGCAAAATAAAAAAGCGAAGTAAGGGTGCCTTATGGCTATGGGTATTTGATCTTGCTCCCTCCCCCTTTTTTCATGGAAAAAGGAAATAGGAATTTATCCATTCATTAAACCCTAGTTCGGGACTGACGGGGCTCGAACCCGCAGCTTCCGCCTTGACAGGGCGGTGCTCTGACCAATTGAACTACAATCCCCGCGGGATGTATGGCATACCTATTCTTAAATAGAAACATAAGAAGATTCGCTTCGTCTCCCCTACTCTAAGAAATAGACGAATCATATCCTACATACCTACATATTATATGCGGGTATAGTGAGAGCGATATACCTAGTATGTCGTACTTTTTTATCACTAAAAATGGATAATAATCCACCCTTCAATAAGAAAAACTCTTTTGTTTGTAAGAAAGGAATGAGAGAGATATGGGTTATAAATAAAATTTCTCCCTTTTTTCTTTATCTTTTATTTGTATAGATCAGATCAGACATTTTATTTTATGGAAGAAATACAAAAGGATTTAGTTCATATTCACGAAGTCCTAGATTTTTGGGCCGAGCTGGATTTGAACCAGCGTAGACATATTGTCAACGAATTTACAGTCCGTCCCCATTAACCGCTCGGGCATCGACCCAGGAAGAATTCATTCTAGGGTTTTTGATAATCTATGATTAACCTCCTTTCAAAATACTTCCTACCCCCAGGGGAAGTCGAATCCCCGCTGCCTCCTTGAAAGAGAGATGTCCTGAACCACTAGACGATAGGGGCATCACTAGACGATAAGGCCATATACAACCGCTCGTGATTATACTATAATCATATTATGAGCAGTTTTTTGGAATTGTCAATATACTCGAAAAGTATAACTAGATCCAAAGTAAAGAGTTTTTCCTACTTTTCTGTTATGTTTTCATCTAGGAGTTTTTTTAGTTGCTGATTAGATTAATTCATGGATCATCCCCTACTTTATTAGGGAAATTCATTTAAAGGGTATAGAATAAGAATGGATTACTAAATAGCAATTCTATATCCATATTAGTTCAGTACAGGTAGTTATTTGATTGATCTAAGATGAAAAAGAGTCCAATTTCATTTCTTTTTTGCAATTTACATTTGGTGCTTTATTTAGTGTTCAGAACAAAAATGCATGCATCCTGCACTAAGTCATAAAATTCTATAAAAAATGGAGAAAGTTTCAAAAACAAAGAAAAAAGTGAATGAATTTTAGTAGAAAAGTATTTCATAAGATTCGAACTGATGACTTACGTCTTAGCACGGCATTACTCTACCACTAATTTTAAAAGCCCTTTATCGGATTTGAACCGATGACTTATGCCTTACCATGGCATTACTCTACCACTGAGTTAAAAGGGCTTTTTATTTAATTCAAAAATTTGACACTTTGATTTCCCATTATGGGGCTACTGCATAATGTACATATTATATGTATAGATAGAGATATTATGTAGAGATTATATATGTATATATCGATATATAGAAATATAGAAGTTTAGTCATGGCGAGGTTCAAAATCTTGCGAGCTCAAAATATTGAGAAAATTAAGAAAAATAAGAAATAATAAAATATTTCATATTCTCTCTTATAACTTGCACAAAACTAAAGTATAAGTTTTTTTATATAATAAAATACGTGAAGAAAGAGAAAGAGTGGACACAATAAAAAAAACCATATCCTACATAACTTAACTCTTCCTGGTTCAGGGTTTTCTGTTTCCGAAGACTAGTAAAATAGACGGATTCTGGAACCCTAAGAATTAAATTACCCAATATGATTCGTGGAAGGAACATTTGGTAATGGTCTTGATCCTCTATGTTCTTTTTTTATGCGTTCTTAGTTCTATTTTGATTCTTTTAAACAAGAATCTAATAAAATAGAATTGAGTGAGTGGAAAAAAGGAGAGAGAGAGGAAAGTGGTAAATGGAGAGAATCGACTAAGCCGAGACTTTTAGGATCTTCTTTACATCAGGTAAATCCGTCGGTCCTGTCCGTTTTTTCTTTAACTGATGACTCTTTGTTTCTTACTTCTATCAAGCCATAGGGAAGGAAAGTCTAGGATGAATTTTAAAAAGCATCTCACTCTTTCTCTACGACTGGTACTTAATGATAAGTGGGGTAAGGAAACATCTTCCATAATTTTTTTGTTTAGAATTGAACAAAAAAGAAAAGGAAAAAAGGAATTTATAGGGACAGTCTTATCCCCTAGTGTATATTGTAGGAATAATAAAAGTATTCCGTACAGCAGTCTGGCACAATTACGTCCTCGCAAAGTAAATAATGATCATTGTAGTTATAACCGTAGAATAGGATCCTAATCGAAATACATACATTTGGTTCAGACGCTATTGGCTAAGAAGAGATGGAATGTATTTTACAGACGAGAGTGGCTATCTAAATCCTAAATAAAGTAAAGGCCTGCGATCGAAATAGAAGTACCAACCGCTCAGTGTCATGAACCTTCTCCATCTGATTCAATAAGGGGGAATTAGCCCCCTTCTCCATCCAATGGATATCCTTGACAAAGGGTACTATTTATATCATAATCTACATGTAGCGGGTATAGTTTAGTGGTAAAAGTGTGATTCGTTCTATTAATAACGGAATTTGAAATGAGATACTTAAATCTTTAAGTTTTTTATATTCCGATGAAAACTTTAGTTCTTATAAAGGATTTAATCCTTTTCCTCTCAATAGCATATTGAGGAAGAATATAAATTCTCGCGATTTGTATCTAAAGACTAATTGAAATTGCATCCAAAATACAAATTAGATTAGGAGTACAGAGTCGCGAAGCATAATTTTGCATTGGAGTAATTATTCCCATTTTAAAAATATGAGTAAAGGATCTATGGATGAAGATACTAAAAAGTTTATTTCCAATCGTAACTAAATCTTCTTTTGTTAAAAAAGGAATAAGGAAGCCAAATAGCTAAAAAACGATAGTTTTGGTTTACTAGAACCATCAGCATATTGTTTCAGCTCGGTGGAAACCAAATTCTTTTCCTCGAGGATCTCTTGAATGAAATTAGGGAACGAAGTAAGTAGATTAGATGGATTTAGATCGAAGTTCTATTTCCTACTCTATAAGGATCATCTAGAAAGCGGAGAGCTTTGGTTCCATTCAAATAGAAAAGCTGACATAGATGTTAAGTGGTGAGAATATCCATAAAGGAGCCGAATGAAATCAAAATTTCATGTTCGGTTTTGAATTAGAGACGTTAAAAATAATAAACTAGCGTCGACTATAACCCCTAGCCTTCCAAGCTAACGATGCGGGTTCGATTCCCGCTACCCGCTCCATTCTTTATCTCTATAAAAATAAAAGGAGTATTCTTTTTGTCTAGACATGGTAAAGGCCTGTATTCAACCTTCTTTGTCAACCAGTTTTTGGTACTCTAGAGCGGAGTAGAGCAGTTTGGTAGCTCACGAGGCTCATAACCTTGAGGTCACGGGTTCGATTCCCGTCTCCGCACTTAGCAGTCTGTATAAAAGGACTCTTCTATTTCTCTAGATATGGTAGAGGGTTGGGTGGTATCCAACTTTTTTATTCATTAGTTCCCGGCCCTAGAGGGAAAAATTGAGCAGTTTGCGAAGGCACTTGCCCCCAGAACGCGCAAGGCTCCTCCCGACTCTGCGTAAAAGAAAAATGAAATGAAAGAAAGGCACAGTCTACCCTTCCCTTTAAAAGAAGTTTGCGAGTTCTTTGTCTCAGTGAATACCCGATTTACGGAGCCCTTTCCGGCTCCGTAGCGTCCCCCTTTTTTGAGTGGGATGCAAAGGAAGGATAAGATAGTAAGGGATACGGTACTAGACTAACACCTACTTAAATACTTAAGTGAATATAAGTAGTTAAACAGTAAACTAGACTAAACTTTTTATCATAGTACTTTACTAAAACTAAATTAAGGGGGCGAGCGGCGGGAATCGAACCCGTATCTTCTCCTTGGCAAGGAGATGTTTTACCATTGAACTACGCTCGCTACGCTATATATTTTATAGCGTATATCCGCTTGGGTCGACCGTCTATGTCTGGGTCGACCGTTTCGTTTCATTTTCTATTATATTAGAGTTTTCCTTTTTTTATTGTCTGTCAATGAATATTCTAAAATGAATATTCTAATGGGAATGGAATTTCATAATACTGAAAGAGAAGAGGTAGCAATTCGGAACGCAAATTGCGTTTTAATTTTAATACGTCTCACTATTCGAATGTTTTCGAAGAAATGCCCTTTTTATTTATTTTGTACCTGGCTACTAAATACTAAACAAATTTAAGAAATGAGAGAATTCAGAATAGCTACGAGAAAGACTAGCCCAATCCATAATGATGTACCGGAAAATACAACGTTTTTATTATTTGACCAACCATCAGGAGAAGCAAATACAAGGGGTACACTAATTACTAAGACTGAGGAAGTCGCAATTAATGCAAAAACAGCTAATTGGAAAGCAATAGTCATATTTCTAATCCTCCAAGCTACCATCAAATAAAGTTGACTACATATTTGATCCCTCACTTAATCAAAATTTTAAAAAAATACAAGAAGTAGGAGGGGTTTAATCATGAATCCATTGATTCTTCTCTTTAATTAAAACTTATTTTTACTTAATCCGCTTTTTTTATTTGGATATGGCGGTGAGGAGAGGGGATTTAGTCTTTATTTCACAAATTTAACAAGCGGGTATATAGGATCATATATCCGGGTATACAGTATACAGAGATATGTCTAAAAGGGACTTGCATCTGAGATCTTTCTAGAGGTTAGTAGATCTTTTTATATGGCTATGTTCTATTTGTAGGAGTAAAATAGGGATTAGGCTGTGGAGAGATGGCTGAGTGGTTGATAGCTCCGGTCTTGAAAACCGGTATAGTTCTAGGAACTATCGAGGGTTCGAATCCCTCTCTCTCCTTTTGCTTAGTGAATATGTTTGTTTCTTTAATTTTTTTTCTTTATTCTGTCCCTTATCTTTCTTTCATAAAAAGGAATGAATGGCTCGGCTAGATGGAATAACCGAGCCAGAACAGAAAAAAAAGAAAACATTAGTTCGAACAGGTATAAATAAGAAAATCTTAGTTAAGAGGGTTCATGTAAAGAACAGGTTCCAAATCACGATCGATCCCCTTTTCAAAACCTGCAGCAGCAGCTCGGGCTCTTCCTGCATGCCACAAATGGCCCACAAAAAGGAAGAATCCTAGAACAAAATGAGAAGTCGATAACCAACTTCTAGGAGAGACATAATTAACTGCATTGATCTCGGTAGCTACGCCACCTACAGAATTTAAAGAGCCTAAAGGAGCGTGGGTCATATATTCTGCTGAACGTCGTTCTTGCCAAGGTTGTATGTCTTTTTTCAACCTACTCAAGTCCAAACCGTTGGGGCCCCTTAGAGGTTCTAACCATGGAGCGCGAAGGTCCCAAAAACGCATAGTTTCCCCTCCAAAGATAACCTCCCCAGTTGGGGAACGCATTAGATATTTACCTAAACCTGTGGGTCCTTGAGCGGATCCGACATTAGCTCCAAGACGCTGGTCTCTAACTAGAAAAGTAAATGCTTGAGCTTGAGAAGCTTCTGGCCCGGTGGGTCCATAAAACTCACTCGGATAAGCCGTATTATTGAACCATACAAAACAACAAGCGATAAAACCAAAGAGAGATAAAGCAGCTAAACTATAAGACAAGTAAGCTTCTCCAGACCATACAAGTGCACGGCGAGCCCATGCGAAGGGTTTGGTTAAGATATGCCAAATTCCGCCAAATACACAAATGAAGCCCAACCATACATGCCCACCAATTATATCTTCTAAATCATCCACACTAACAATCCACCCTTCTCCCCCAAAAGGAGATTTTAGTAAATAACCAAATATAACACTGGGGCTAAGGGTCAAATTGGTAATTTTTCTTACATCTCCCCCCCCAGGGGCCCAGGTATCATATACACCGCCAAAATAAAGAGCCTTGAGTACTAGAAGAAAAGCACCTAGACCTAACAAAATTAGGTGAATACCCAAAATTGTAGTCATTTTATTTCTATCTTTCCATACATAACCAAAAAATGGAAAAGATTCTTCAAGAGTCTCGGGTCCCAGAAGCGCGTGATAAATGCCACCGAAACCTAAGACTGCGGAGGAAATTAGGTGAAGTACTCCAGATACAAAGTATGGAAAAGTATCTAGAACTTCTCCCCCTGGCCCTACTCCCCAACCTAGAGTAGCTAAGTGTGGAAGTAAAATTAACCCTTGTTCATACATGGGCTTTTCTGGTACGAAATGAGCCACTTCAAATAGGTTCATTGCTCCGGCCCAGAATACGATTAATCCGGCATGGGCTACGTGAGCTCCAAGTAGCTTACCGGACAAATTGATAAGTCTGGCATTCCCAGCCCACCAAGCAAAGCCGGTGGTTTCTTGGTCACGACCAGCTAAAACGAAAGTTCCATTAAAGAGCGTTTCCACGTGGTAGAACCTCCTCAGGGAATATAAGATTTTCATGAGGCTGATCCTGAGCTGCCATCCAAGCACGAATACCCTCGTTTAAAAGAATATTTTTGGTGTAGAAAGTCTCAAATTCAGGATCTTCCGCTGCACGGATTTCCTGGGAAACAAAGTCATAGGCACGTAAGTTCAGAGCCAGGCCAACTACGCCAATAGCACTCATCCATAAACCGGTGACGGGTACAAATAGCATAAAGAAATGTAACCAACGTTTATTGGAAAAAGCAACACCAAAGATTTGGGACCAAAAGCGGTTAGCAGTTACCATTGAATAAGTTTCTTCAGCTTGAGTTGGGTTAAAAGCGCGGAAGGTATTTGCACCATCACCGTCCTCAAATAGAGTGTTTTCTACAGTCGCTCCATGAATAGCGCATAGCAGAGCCGCACCTAATACTCCGGCAACTCCCATCATATGAAATGGGTTCAACGTCCAATTATGAAATCCTTGGAAGAAAAGGATGAATCGAAATATTGCTGCTACCCCAAAACTCGGCGCAAAGAACCAACCGGATTGCCCCAGTGGATAAATAAGGAATACAGAAACAAAAACCGCGATTGGACCAGAGAATGAGATTGCATTATAAGGCCGCAATTGAACAGACCGAGCAAGTTCAAATTGGCGTAACATGAAACCTATTAGTGCAAAAGCCCCGTGGAGAGCTACAAAAGTCCATAGACCGCCTAATTGACACCAACGAGTAAAATCTCCTTGTGCTTCCGGCCCCCATAGTAGCAACAAAGAGTGTGCTAAACTATTGGCAGGGGTAGAAACTGCTGCGGTTAAGAAATTACAACCTTCCAAATAGGAACTAGCCAATCCATGGGTATACCAAGAAGTTACAAAAGTTGTCCCTGTAAACCAACCCCCTAAAGCGAAATAAGCACAAGGAAAGAGCAATAGGCCGGACCATCCTACAAAAACGAATCGGTCCCTTCGTAACCAGTCATCCATAGTATCAAATAGATCATTTTCTTCTTTAGGAACTCTACCAAGGGCTATAGTCATAGTGATCCTCCTATTCAATTACTTCAACCATTTCCGAGCACCTCCTGTCACTTCCAAGGCATATGATAGTTTTCTTATCTGTGGACGATTTGTTTCTCGTTCAATGCCCTTTTTCAATGGTCTCGAAGATAGAAATTTTTTATTTTTCTCTATGGAGTCACAACCGAGGTCGTGGTAAATCCATGAATTTGATTCGGTTTGTTTTTCTTATACTTTATACTATAGAAATCAACATTTCAATTCAGCATTATTCCATGACCCCTAGCTTTAAAAGCCTATCTTTTAAGGGAAAAATGAAAATAAAAGTAACCCCTCTATTCTCGTTTCCTCTCTATTTCATGGGTGGAAGAACAAAAATAGAGGATTCTTAAAAAAAATGGATTTTCGAAAATCCATTTTTATGTGTAGCGGAAAGGGGTTGCGATTTCTTCTTATTCCTATAGAACATCTAGTAACAAGAATATGAAATCGTAAATAACAAAAAATTCTTGTCTTGCGCGGTCTAAGTTTAAGGAAATACAAAAAATTCGCTTATACAATTTCATCTACATCGAATTTATATATCAGAATAGCGGATAGAGGCAGCATTCAAGGAGTCAGATCTACTTACTTTATAGTTCTTTCCAATTTTATGTTGGGTTTGATAAGAACCCTTTTTGCTTTCTTGATAAATAATCGACAAAAAAAGCGTTTTTTCTTTTTTATATAACCTGCTTGTTTTATTATAACAAGTCCTATAGAGAAATGCCCGCTAAAGATAAAATCTATCTGATTCTCTCTCGGCCAATATCAATTTTTAGAAAGAAAAAACAACAATTTGCTTCTTTTTTTATTAACATTAAGAAAAAAGAATATAACTAAAATGGAATTGGCAATATAATTTTTATATCCTTTTGAAAGAAAAAAAAAGGTTTTTTGCAATCATTATTTCTTGTCTCTATCATATCACGGAAACCTTTGGATTTGGAACGGGGAGAGATGGCTGAGTGGACTAAAGCGGCGGATTGCTAATCCGTTGTACAATTTTTTTGTACCGAGGGTTCGAATCCCTCTCTTTCCGCTCCCTCGGATCATTTGGGATTTTCGAATTGGAAAGAATTCTGACCCCCGGATTTTCTCATAGATAAATGTACGAAACAAATCCAATTTGTAAGAAAAAATTCAAAAAAAAAAAATGGAATTTTTACTCCTCGCGCCCAGGATTCCGTCCTGGGTCATTAGATAAGAATCCAAAGATAAAGAGGGAAACAAAGAATATCACTACTGTATAAACAAAAAGTTTGAGAGTAAGCATTACATAATCTCCAAGATTTTTTTTTAAGGAATAGATTACCCGTTTTTCCTTACCACACGGATCCACTAGGATAGATTTTGTTTATTTTGATACCTAAAAATGCAAAAATGAATGAATTCTTGCAATTTTTTTCAAGAATTCATTTATAATAAGTACTCTTATCAATATCAAAATAGGGTTAGGTATTGTGTAGGTACCTGCTCAACGTAAGTGCAGAAGGGTAGAAAGGCTGATCCAAATTTATTGCTGCAGCTATCTATTCAATGTGGAAGAATTTTCATTTTAGAATCGAAGGTTCATAATATAAAAATATAAAAGTTCTCCGCTTTTACCCATTTGTATAATTTTTTGGAATTAATACATAATTTAATTTAGCAGGCAGAGTACTAAAGATTTCATCGAAAACTTACAGCAGCTTGCCAAACAAAGGCTAATAGAAAAAAGAATAGAGGTATGACAGGCATAACATCCACGATTGGGTTGAAAATAGCATAAGCTTCGGGCAATTTGGCAAAGAAAAAACTAGTAGTCGGATAAAGAATAGAATTAAAACAGATACAGGTTAAACTAAGTATATTAGGCATAACAAGCATTTCATTCTTGTAGAGTAAATAATTGGATTTTGATTGAGTTATTTTTATAAGGGAAATAAGGAAAAGGCAGATTCTAAATCTTTTTTCTTCGGACTTTCCCAAACACAAAATACCTCCTTGTATTTGCACTCTCAAATGAGAGTGGAATAAATTCGACTTTCATATAATATCTTAATAGAATTCCATGTAATGATCAATGCATTTTTTTGATTCTATATTATCTGCATGTCTAGAATACTAGCAAGAGAATATCCCTCATTTTTTATGTAATTGAAATGGGATTGACGAATAACAAATAAACATAATACTGTTTATTAGTGTCGCATAAAACCCGAAATGGGGCGTGGCCAAGTGGTAAGGCAGCGGGTTTTGGTCCCGTTACTCGGAGGTTCGAATCCTTCCGTCCCAGATTGTTTTGGATAGTACTCTACATGAGACAAAAGTTTATTAAAGAGAATAATGATATCTTATGAACTCTTAGATTAGATGCATTTCTAAGCATTCATTTTCTTTCTCAGAAAACATAATCAAGTCTTAAGTCCAGTCAAATTGAATATCTTTATTTTATGAAAAAATTGTGTCTATCAGGCACATTCAGGATATTCCTACGCTATTTACTTAGTCATATTTTTTTCTTACTTTTTTTTGTATTCGAGTCGAAGAAGTTACGAGAATTCTATAACTACCAAAAACTTTCAATCTTTTCATTGGAAAACTTTTTTTAGTTATATAGTTAATTTTTTTTGTTACGTAAAAAATATATTGCTAATCTAATTCTAATATAGTAATTAAATGAATTACTAATTCATTTAATTAAACTTTTTTAGAGGTTGATAGTTTATTTATTGGGGAAGAGTTGATCCTTCTCTTCTACACTTTAAAATTGATGATCTCGAACCATCCGTTGAGAATGGAAATTTAATAATAAATAAATAAGTCTTAAACAAATCTGTTTAGTCGTCTTTTTCGAACTATGTTTCATTCATATGATAGAATATGGGTTTAAATAAATCGGATCTTTGTGGGGGCTTCGATAAATACTTAACTTTATTTTATCCATATTGCTCCATAGATAGCAAGTTTGAATTAGTATACACAAAACTAAACCAATGACTATTCATGATTCCATCCATATTGGATTAATTTTCTATACCACTTTGCAATGAAAAGAGGAATGTTTGTTATGGTAAAACTTCGTTTAAAACGATGTGGTAGAAAGCAACGTGCGACTTGAAGGACATGATCGATTGTGGATTTTGCTATCCACCATTTTCTATAGTAATTAAAATGCTCTTGGCTCGACATAGTCTGTTCTATTCGTCCCGAACCAAATTTGCGCTGGGTTGTTTATTTTTAAGTAAATAGTACACAATGGAGCTCGAGAGAATAGAATTGATTTTTTATCAAGGGAAAGGATCTAGGGTTAGTGAAAACTAATAAATTAGGCCAACTTTGTCAGTCTATCCTTACTATAGAAATAGAAAGGTTAAAATAAGAAGAAAGCCCCGTTTTGGAAGATAGGGAAAACTCTTTCAATTAAAAGTATATCAGAATAAATCCTCCTTATTTTATTTCTATTTCTATAGAAGAGGGGTATTATCGAAGGAAATAAGAAAAAAGGGTATGTTGCTACTCTTTTGAAAGAAAAAAGAATAGGAATTCCCGAAGTAATGTCTAAACCCAAGGATTTCACAAATCAAAGATAAAGGATTCCAGAACAAGTAAACACAATTTTCAATTGTCTCAACAACAGAATTGGATCAGAATAAGGAATAAAAATCAATTCGTTCGAAATGAGACAACGAAAAGAGTTTAGAGACGACTCAAAAATTTTCGAAGGATTTAGCCTTTGAAGTCTGTCAGTCAAAATTAGCCAACTTGAGTCATGAGTATAAATGAAATTCGTTTTTTCTGTAAGGAAATTAATGCACGTAATAGTCTTATTTCTATTATTATAGACAGAAATTCGAATCATTTTCTCGAGCCGTATGAGGAGAAAACCTCCTATACGTTTCTAGGGGGGGCGTTGTTTATCTACATCTATCCCAATAAGCTGTCTATCGAATCGTTGCAATTGATGTTCGATCTCGAAGAGAAGGAAGAGATCTTCGAAAAGTAGGTTTTTATGATCCGATAAAGAATCAAACTTGTTTAAATGTTCCAGCTATTCTGTATTTCCTTGAAAAGGGTGCTCAACCGACAAGAACTGTTTATGATATTTTAAGGAAGGCAGAATTATTTAAAGAAAAAGAAAGAATTTTGAGTGAATTGAAGAACTAAATGAATAAAAAAGTAGGAGAAGATCACTAGTATTCCTCGTTCTCTAATTATTTAGACACAATTTACGTCCTTCTTAGTCCTATTTGTATTTATGTCGTGCCAATCCAACATAAGCCCCTATTTTATTTACTTTTTCTATCTAATTTGTTTTCTTACCATTCTATTTCCATTGACAAAGGTCTATTGAACAAATAGAATTTGTAGATAGATAGGTCTCTTTAATCCTCACTCCATATTCGATTTTTCTGCCTACACTTCGCTCAAATGATAAGGGTGTCTCTCTTGCATGTATTTTCATACAATATTTTATTTTCTTTAAACTAAAAATCGCTAAAAGAAGGAGCATTTTGCCATCGTGATTGGAGTCGCTCTAACTTTAGTGGAATTTAACCAGACCTGTTCATTTTGCCATTTGAGTGTTTTCCATGGTCGATAAAATCTTTCTTTTGATGTCTTGCTAGTTCAATGTTTTGACAGAAGCGCCCGGTGTAATTCCATTGATTTTTTGATTTCGATCGTATCTAAGATCTTTTTTTATCTGGGTTGCTAACTCAATGGTAGAGTACTCGGCTTTTAAGTGCGACTATGATCTTTTACACATTTGGATGGAGCAACAAATTCGTCCAGACTCTTGGTAGAGTCTATAAGACCACGACTGATCCTCAAGGGTAATGAATGGAAAAAATAGCATGTCGTAATAAAATCAATTTATTTTTTTGAATCGAATAAAAATTATGATTTTCGGGGTCTAGTGAATAAATGGATAGAGCCTAGCTCCAATTCTGGTAAAATAAAAAGCAACGAGCTTAACTTCCTAATTGGAATAATTCCCCGCTCTAATTAGACGTTAAAAATAGATTAGTGCCGTATGCGGGGAAAGGTTGGGTTTTCCTATGAGTGGACCCTTTTTTTTTCTTTTTTTTTTAGAAATCCTAATTATTCTTGATTATGGATTGAATGTGTAAAAGAAGCAGTATATTGATAAAGGGGCTCCATTCCAAAATCAAAAGAGCGATTGGCCTGCAAAAATAAAAAATTTAATTTATTCTGTTCTCTTTTGTAATTTAGAACAAACATAAACTAATTGTGTAGAAAAGGAGCGGAAAAAGATCTGTGGATTAGACTCCCCTTCTTTCCAGGGTTTGTATTAAAAAATCCAACATCCTGTTCTGACCATATTGCACTATGTATCATCATTCGATAAACCGAGAAATGCTTCTTCTCTCTGATTCAAGTTCAAGTAGAAATACAAATGGAAAAATTCGAAGGGTATTCAGAAAAACATAAATCTCGTCAACAATACTTTGTCTACCCACTTCTCTTTCAGGAGTATATTTATGCATTTGCCCATGATTATGGATTAAATGATTCCGAACCTGTGGAAATTGTTAGTTGTAATAACAAGAAATTTAGTTCACTACTTGTGAAACGTTTAATTACTCGAATGTATCAGCAGAATTTTTGGATTAACTCGGTTAATCATCCTAACCAAGATCGATTGTTGGATTACAAAATTAGTTTTTATTCTGAGTTTTATTCTCAGATTCTACCTGAGGGGTTTTCGATTGTTGTAGAAATCCCATTCTCGCTACGAGAATTATCTTGTCCGAAAGAAATACCAAAGTTTCAGAATTTACGCTCTATTCATTCAATATTTCCCTTTTTAGAAGACACATTTTTGCATTTGGATTATCTTTCACATATAGAAATACCCTATCCTATCCATTTGGAAATCTTGGTGCAACTCCTTCAATACCGTATCCAAGATGTTCCGTCTTTGCATTTATTGCGATTCTTTCTCAACTACTATTCAAATTGGAATAGTTTTATTACTTCAATGAAATCTATTTTTCTTTTTAAAAAAGAAAATAAAAGACTATTTCGATTC